TTCCTTTCATTACAGTATTTCTGAACAAGTTCCTGGATAACAAGCCTAAGGGTTTTCTTATTGATGATAGGGACGATATTGATGATAGTGACGATATTGATGTGAGTGACGATATCGACCGTGACCTTGATACGGAGCTGGAGCTTCTAACTAGGATGAATGCACTAACTATGGATATGATGCCGGAAATAGACCGATTTTATATCACCCTTCAATTCGAATTAGCAAAAGCAATGTCTCCTTGCATAATATGGATTCCAAACATTCACGATCTGGATGTGAATGAGTCGAATTACTTATCCCTCGGTCTATTAGTGAACTATCTCTCCAGGGATTGTGAAAGATGTTCCACTAGAAATATTCTTGTTATTGCTTCGACTCATATTCCCCAAAAAGTGGATCCCGCTCTAATAGCTCCGAATAAATTAAATACATGCATTAAGATACGAAGGCTTCTTATTCCACAACAACGAAAGCACGTTTTCACTCTTTCATATAGTAGGGGATTTCACTTGGAAAAGAAAATGTTCCATACTAAGAGATTCGGGTCCGTAACCATGGGTTCCAATGTACGAGATCTTGTAGCACTTACCAATGAGGCCCTATCGATTAGTATTACACAGAAGAAATCCATTATAGACACTAATATAATTAGATCTGCTCTTCATAGACAAACTTGGGATTTGCGATCCCAGGTAAGATCGGTTCAGGATCATGGGATCCTTTTCTATCAGATAGGAAGGGCTGTTGCACAAAATGTATTTCTAAGTAATTGCCCCATAGATCCTATATCTATCTATATGAAGAAGAAATCATGTAACGAAGGGGATTCTTATTTGTACAAATGGTACTTCGAACTTGGAACGAGCATGAAGAAATTAACGATACTTCTTTATCTTTTGAGTTGTTCTGCCGGATCGATTGCTCAAGACCTTTGGTCTCTACCCGGACCCGATGAAAAAAATGGGATCACTTATTATGGACTTGTTGAGAATGATTCTGATCTAGTTCATGGCCTATTAGAAGTAGAAGGCGCTCTGGTGGGATCCTCACGGACAGAAAAAGATTGCAGTCAGTTTGATAATGATCGAGTGACATTGCTTCTTCGGCCCGAACCAAGGAGTCCCTTAGATATGATGCAAAATGGATCTTGTTCTATCCTTGATCAGAGATTTCTCTATGAAAAATATGAATCGGAGTTTGAAGAAGGGGAAGTAGAAGGAATCCTCGACCCGCAACAGATAGAGGAGGGTTTATTCAATCACATAGTTTGGGCTCCTAGAATATGGAGCCCTTGGGGCTTTCTATTTGATTGTATCGAAAGGCCCAATGAATTGGGATTTCCCTATTGGGCCAGGTCATTTCGGGGCAAGCGGATCATTTATGATGAAGAGGATGAGCTTCAAGAGAATGATTCGGAGTTCTTGCAGAGTGGAACCATGCAGTACCAGATACGAGATAGATCTTCCAAAGAACAAGGCGTTTTTCGAATAAGCCAATTCATTTGGGACCCTGCAGATCCACTCTTTTTCCTATTCAAAGATCAGCCCCTTGTCTCTGTGTTTTCACATCGAGAATTCTTTGCAGATGAAGAGATGTCAAAGGGGCTTCTTACTTCCCAAACAGATCCTCCTACATCTATATATAAACGCTGGTTTATCAAGAATACGCAAGAAAAGCACTTCGAATTGTTGATTCATCGCCAGAGATGGCTTAGAACCAAGAGTTCATTATCTAATGGATTTTTCCGTTCTAATACTCTATCCGAGAGTTATCAGTATTTATCAAATCTGTTCCTATCTAACGGAAGGCTATTGGATCAAATGACAAAGGCATTGTTGAGAAAAAGATGGCTTTTCCCGGATGAAATGAAAATTGGATTCATGGAATAGGAGAAAGGTTTCCCATTCCTTAGCCTGAAAGATATGTGGCCATGAAATAGGGATTAAGTGGAACAGAATTGACTGGGTGGTAGAGTCGTGGAAACACCTCCTTCTTCCATATTTTGGACACGGAACAATATGTTACTGCTGAAACATGGAAGAATTGAAATCTTAGATCAAAACACTATGTATGGATGGTATGAACTGCCTAAACAAGAATTCTTGAACAGCGAGCAACCAGAGCTATTCCTCACTACATCAAAAAATTTCCATTAATGAAAGATGTAAATCCATTGGAAAAATAAAAAATACGTATGTCGGATGAAATGGTGGTTGTTGCTATCTGCTCCAATAACGAATCGTTGGTTTAACTGAATAACTAAATGAATAACTAAATAAAATAGATAGACCCTTCTCTTCGTCTCAGGTCGATGGATCTTCTCAATTGGAAGATCCCCTATATGGATAATATACACATTCCAGTTGACCGGGCCTAATTCTTTTGTTCCGAAGCAAAGATATCCACGGGGCGGTTCGTCCTATTCAGATATTCACGACCAAGAAGTACTGGATTCTCTTTCGGATAGGCTCTGAAAGGAGAAAGAGAAGGAAGGCTG